TCAAGAGGCGCACTATCAAGATAGCCCAGTTTACGAAGATTATGATCTGGAGACCCATCAAGAGAATTGGGAATTGGTAAGACTAAAAGAAGAAAAAAGATTGTGGGTTGAAAAAAATTTTGTCACTTTTTTTTTCAATTATAAACGATGGAATCGTCCATTACGATATATAAAAAATGATAAATTCGAAAAGGCTTTACGCAATGAAATGTCACAATTTTTTTTTTTTACTTGTACAAGTGAGGGGAAACAAATAATATCTTTTACATATCCGCCCAGTTTATCAACTTTTTCTGAAATTCTAAAACAAAGAATTTCTTTGTACATAATAAAAAAACTATATGACGAAAATCTTTATAATTCTTGGATTTATACTAATGAAAAAAAAAAAGACAATTTGAACAAGGAATTGAGAAGCCAAATCAAATTTATAGAAAAAAATGAGAGATACCCTAGTCGGGATATTCTTGAAAAAAGACCCATTTTATGTGAGGATAAAAAAAGAAAAAAAGGTTTTCCAAAAGCATATGATCCTTTTTTCAAAGGACCATATCGGGGAACGATAAAAAACTTAAAATCACGGGCAATCTTGATCCTTATAAAGATACAGAAGATTTAGAAAACCTTTTTTTATAAAAAAAAATTATGATATACTTCTTAATGATTCCGTAGAAAAAGGAATTGATTCAGAAAGTCAAGCAAAATATTTGCAATTTGTATTTGATGTAATTACAACATATACAAAAGATCAAAAAAGAATGAAAAAGAAATCTATTGGGATTAGATTAGAAGAAATAAGTAAAAAAGTTTCCCGATGGTCATACAAATTAGCCGAGAATTTGGGAGAAGAGGAAGAAGAAAATGAAGAAGAATCGGAGGAAGAATATTATGAGATTCAGTCAAGAAGAGCAAAACGTGTGATAATTTCTAACGATAATGATCAGAATACCAATTCTATTTCTAGTATTTATGATTTTTCTAGTATTCAAAATACTAATAACAATGATCAAAATGATAATCAAACGGAAGAGGGAGAGGTTACTTTGATACGTTACTCACAACAATCGGATTTTCGTCGCAATTTAATCAAAGGATCCATGCGCGCTCAAAGACGTAAAACAGTTATTTGGGACCTCTTTCAATTCAATGTACATTCCCCACTTTTTTTTGATCGTCTAGACAAAACATCTTTTTTTTCGTCTTTTGATATCAATGAAATGAAGAATCTAATTTTTATTAATTGGATGGGCAGAGAACAAGAATCAGAATTAAAAATTTCAAATGAAGATACAAAAGGAGAAAAAAAATATAAAAATGAACAGATAGAAATATCAGAAGCTTGGGATACCTTTATATTTACTCAATTAATAAGAGGTTTGATGTTAGTAACCCAATCTTTTCTTAGAAAGTACATTATATTGCCTTCATTAATAATAGCCAAAAATAGTTTACGTATGTTCTTATTCCAAATTCCCGAGTGGGACGAGGATTTTAAGGAATGGAATAGAGAAATGCATATTAAATGCACCTATAATGGTGTTCAATTATCAGAAACAGAATTTCCCCAAGATTGGTTAATAAATGGTATTCAGATAAAGATTCTATATCCTTTCTGTCTAAAACCTTGGAGAAAATCTAAGGCACGATCTCATCATAGAGATATAATAAAAAAAAAAAAGAAAAAAACAAATTTTTGTTTTCTAACAGTCTGGGGAATGGAAGCGGAACTTCCCTTTGGTTCTCCCCGAAAACGACCTTTTTTTTTTGAACCTATTTATAAAGAACTCCAAAAAAAAAAAAAAAAGGGGAAAAATAAATTTTTACAAGTTATAAAATTTTTCAATAAAAAAATAAAATCATTTATAAAAGTTAGAAAAGAAAAAACAAAAGGAGGGATCAAAAAAGTTCAAGTTATCAACCTAATAATGAAAAAACTGGAAAAAGTAAATCCAAAATTCTCATTTGAATTGAGGAAAGAAAAAGTATATGAACCGAACGAAAACAAAAAAGATTTCAAAAGAAATAATAAGATTCTTCGCGAATCGTCCGTTATAAATCGAACGATGGATTGGTTAAATTATTCACTATAGAAGGAAGAATTAAAGATATTTTCTGATAAACAATCAAATCAGGAATCAATTTGACAAACCGTAAAGACAAGAAAAAGAAATAGTTCTATTTATGAAATAAAGATCGGGATCACAGAGACATATTTTAAAAAGAGTAATCCGATTAATGCGTAAATCACACTACTTTATTAAATCATTTATTGAAAAAATATACATAGATATTTTGTTATGTACCATTACTATTTCTAAGATCAATGTACAACTTTTCTTTGAATTAACAAAAAAGATCTTTAATAAACCCATTTACAAAAATGAAATAAATCAAGAACAAGAAGGGATTTATGAAACAAATCAAAATACAATGAATTTTATTTTGATTATAAAAAAATTGTTTTCAAATACTGATAATACTAAGAATAGTAATCAAAATTCCAATACTTATTGGAACTTATCTTCCCTGTCCCAAGCATATGTTATTTACAAAATATCACAAAACCAATTATTTAATAAGTCTCAATTGAGATCTGTACTTCAATATCAAGGGAGTTATCCTTTTTTGAAGGATAATTTAAAAGACTATTTTACGATCCACGAAATATTTAATTATAAATCAAGACATAAGAAAATTCATACGTATGTAATGAACGAATGGAAAAAATGGTTAAAAGGTCATTATCAATACGATTTACCTCAAAAAAAAAGGTCTCGATTATTACCTAAAGAATGCCAAAATACACTCAATAAACATCGTATGATTCAAAACAAGGAATCAAGCCAATTGGATTTCTATAAAAAATACCAATTCATTTATTCCATAAAAAAAAATGACTATGCAACGAATTCATTTATGAGTCAAAAAGACAAATGGAAAAAACATTACAGATATGATCTTTTATCATATAAATACATAAGCCTCCCTAATTTATACACTTCTGGATCAACATTAGAAAAAACGGGGACCAAGAAATTACATATCATTTCATACATCGAAACCTGAATCATTTTATATATGGTAAGTATACCGATTATGATTATCTAGAAAAAGGATATAGTATTGATAGAAATACAAAGATTTTGGATAGAAAATCTTTTGATTGTAGAATTCTTCATATTTGTTTTATACATAATATTGAGATCTGGACCAATGCACATATTGGCATCAAGATTCACAAAAAGACTCAGACTGAAATTCCTCATTTCAAAAATTTCAAAAAAATGGGAAAAAAAGATCTTTTTTATACGAAAGAGATCAAACCATGCAATCAAAAAAGGTTATATAATACTGCATCAAATCATGATACTATATCCAATCTGGAAACTTGGTTCTTTCCAGAATTTGTGCTACTTTTTGATGTATATAAAATTCAACCTTGGATCATCCGAATCAAATCACTCTTTTTTCATTTTTCTATAAATGAAAAAAGTAAAAACATTAACGTAAATACAAAAAAATCATTTAATAAAAAAAAAGATCTTGAATTAATAAATTCCAAGGTTGAAGAAGATTACGCAAGATTAGAACTAAAAAAGGATAGAAAACAATATAAGAAAAAGAATGAAATGGAAATAGATTTCTTTTTGAAAAAATATTTTCTTTTTCAACTAAGATGGGCTGATCCCTTGAATAATAAACTAATGAAAAATATCAGGGTATATTGTCTCCTACTTAGACTTCTAAATCCAAAGGAAATTGCTATATCTTCGATTCAAAGAGATGAAATCAATCTAGATGAAATGCTGATTCAAAAGGACCTAGTTCTTGCAGAATTAATAAGAAGGGAATTTTTATTATTGAACCAATTTATCTATCTATACGAAGGGACGGAAAATCTATTCTATATCAAACTATGGATATTTCATTGGTCGATAATAAGAAACACCAAACAAATAAAAAATACACAAAAAAAAGGTATATTGATAAAAAGGGGGTTGAAAAATACATTGCACGACACAGCAACATATTTTTGAGTGGAGACAATAATAATTATGATTTACTTGTTCCTGAAAATATTATATCTCCCAGACGTCGTAGAGAATTTCGAATTCGAATTTGTTTCAATTCCCAAAATTTTAATGTTGTGGATATAAATCCAAGATTTTGCAATGAAGACAAAATAAGAAAATATGAGAGATTTTTCAATGAGCACAAACATATTACTAAAGATAGAAAAGATTTTCTTAAATTCAAATTGTTTCTTTGGCCCAATTATCGATTAGAAGATGTAGCTTGTATGAATCGCTATTGGTTTGATACCAATAATAGCAGTCGTTTCAGTATGTCAAGAATACATATGTATTCACAATTCATAATGAATTAAATCCCAATGAAAAATGAAAAAAAGAGTTATAGTGGATTAACGTATTCGATAGATGAAAGCCAAAACATATACACTGTGTAATATTCTAATACATGATACTTATTTCATAGTGTATAAATTTTCACTAGGAAGAGTGGAATCCTTTTAAGTAAAAAGATTCAGGAAAAAGAAATTGTTCTATTTCCTGAATACATATATGTTTTGCATATTTGATATTTGGATCAAATATACAAAACATATATCACATAAATAAAAAATAAAGTAGTATATGAATGATGAATGAAATCCAATTTTGATGTATACTAGATAACTAGATAAAAATAACTGGCATAAGAAATATTATTATTTTTCCTGATCAGTAAAATTCACAGAAAATAAAAATAGAATTTTTAATTTATGGTCAAAAATTCATTCATCTCAGTTATTACACAAGAAGAAAAAGAAGAAAATAGTGGGTCTGTTGAATTTCAAGTATTCCATTTCACCAGTAAGATACGGAGACTTACTTCACATTTAGAATTGAACAAAAGAGATTTTTTATCGCAAAGAGGTCTACGAATAATTCTAGGAAAACGTCAACGATTATTGACTTATTTGTCAAAGAAAAATAAAGTGCGTTATAAGAAATTAATAGATCAGTTAGATATTCGAGAACCAAAAACTCGTTAATTAAATTTGAATTTCTTCTTTGAGTTTATTCTTATTATCCTTGTTCTTTTTTATTTTTTAATTATTTTTTTATTTTAAGAAATTCATGAAATAATGAATTAAGAAAAAAAAAGATGACTGTACCGGCTACAAAAAGAATTTAGAATAGTCAATATGGGGCCTCACCACCCATCAATGCATGGTGTTCTTCAGATAATCATTACTCTGGATGGTGAAGATGTTATTGACTGTGAACCTATATTGGGCTATTTACACAGAGGGATGGAATCTGTGGCGTCAGCCCATAGGATTTCTAGTTTTTCTAATGTCTTCTCTAGCAGAATGTGAAAGATTGCCTTTTGATTTATTAGTAGCAGGTTATCAAATCGAATATTCAAGTATAAAATACGGGTTCTTTTATCTTGCTTCTTACCTAAGTCTATTAGTTTATTCATTATTTGTAAAAGTTCTTTACTTAGGTGAGTGGAATTTTTTTATTCCGTACATATCTCTTACTGAACTTTTTGGAATAAATAAAATGTTTAGAGTTTTTGTAATAGCAATTAGTATCTTTATTACATTAGATAAAGCTTATTTGTTTCTGTTAATTCCTATCACAACAAGATGGACTTTACCTAGGATGAGAATGACTCAATTATTAAATCTTGGATGGAATTTTATTTTACCTATCTCTCTAGGTAATCTATTATTGACAACTTCTTTTCAACTTGTTTAACTATAAACTAGAAATAAAAATAAGAAATTAAGAAAAAAATTGCTTCATTATAGTATTGATTTTGGTGTCTGTATATTTTGTGGTAACTGTGTCGAGTATTGTCCAACAAACTTTTTATCAATGACTAAATAATATGAGCTTTCCACTTATGATCGTCACGAATTGAATTATAATCAAATTGATTTAGGTCGGTTACCAATATCAATAATTGGTAATTACACAATTAAAAAAGTTATGGATTTAGTAAATAAAATGAAAAAAGAAAATCAAAAACTCTTGATTGGTTCAAGAACGATTACCAATTACTAAGATTTGGTTTATAATTTTAGAATAAAGTAGGATTAGTCAAAGAACTTTATTTTATCTATCTAATGATATTCCTTTTTTTTCATTCAATTAGGAAGGTGTCATATAAAAAAAAGTTCCTTTACTGAACCCTCAGTAAAGTCATAAAATATTTTGACTTCTTTATTTATCTTTTCTTTCATAATGGATTTACCTGGAGCAATACATGATATTCTTGTAGTATTTCTGGGATCAGTTATTATATTAGGAGGTATGGGAGTAGGATTACTTACCAATCCCATCGATTCTTCCTTTTCATTAGGATTGGTTCTCATTTGTATATCCTTATTCTGTATTTCATTGAATTCCCATTTTGTAGCTGCCGCGCAGTTCCTTATTTATGTGGGAGCCATAAATGTATTCATCCTATTTGCTGTGATGTTCATGAACGGTTCAGAATATTCCAATAATTCCTATTTGTGGACCATTGGAGATAGGATAGTTTCACTGGTTTGTACAAGTATTTTTTTTCATTAATGACTGACTCTCCCAGATACGTCATGGTCCGGAATTTTTCGGACTACAAGATAAAATCATATTATAGAAAAGGACTTAATAAGTAACGTTCAACAAATTGGTATTCATTTATCCACAAATTTTCCTCTTCCTTTTGAACTCATTTCTATAATTCTTTTAGTTTATTTGATAGGTGCAATTACTATGGCTCGTCAATAATCTAATTTCATTCAATCTACTGTGAATATATTCTTTTGTTCTGTAATTCTTCTATTCTAGTCAACTGAATTGTTTTAATTTTTGTTCATATTGAAATGAATTGAGATAGATGAGGAATTTATCAATTTATCAATGATGTTAGAGCATGTACTTTTTCTAAGTGTTGATTTATTTTCTATCGGTATCTACGGACTCATAACAAGTCGAAGCATGGTTAGAGCACTTATGTGTCTTGAGCTTATACTCAATTCGGTGAATCTAAATCTCGTCACATTTTCCGATATATTTGATAGTCGACAATTAAAAGGAGAAATTTTCTCAATTTTTGTTATAGCCATTGCGGCTGCTGAAGCAGCTATTGGGCTAGCTATTATTTCGTCGATTCATCGTAACAGAAAATCAACTCGTATCAATCAATCGAATTTGTTGAATACTTAGTCATAATTCTTCTATTTTCACATAGAAATAAAAACATAAGACTTTTAAAAGATTCTATTTTTTAATATCCTATCCTATTAAAATATTCTAAATAGAATCTAATAGAATTAGAATTAAATAGAATATAATATTCTATTATTATTTTCTTATTGATTTTCTTTCTTCTCTTTTTCATATAGATTTATGATTTATATTGACTAACCTATTCTATCACTAACCTAATAACAAACGTATTAATCTGATATAAATCAGATATATAATATATCATCATATCCTTAATTATATTTCTATATTTATTGACTCTATTTCTTTCTATATAGATATACAAATAAATAGAGTCAAATTAACATGAATTAAATTCGTAAACTCATATTCTCATATTTCATGGTTATTGAAATGGAAATCAAAGTATCTTGGCTCTTTCTCATAAACAGATTAAAAAATCTATTAATTCTTAAGATTTTTATAAATCATTGATTCGTCTGGTGTCGACAATAGAAAATATATTATTTATTTCATTTTCTTATTTTCTACCAGATCAAAAATATTTTGTGTTCAAAACTGGAATTTATAGACCCAATGTCACATTCAGTAAAGATTTATGATACATGTATAGGATGTACCCAATGTGTTCGAGCTTGTCCCACGGATGTTTTGGAAATGATACCTTGGGACGGATGTAAAGCTAAGCAAATTGCTTCTGCGCCAAGAACCGAAGATTGTGTAGGTTGTAAAAGATGTGAATCCGCTTGTCCAACGGATTTTTTGAGTGTCCGTGTTTATTTATGGCATGAAACAACTCGCAGCATGGGTCTTTCTTATTGATATGTGACAAAAAACTCCACTTGAATCATTTGATTCCTCTTTACCGACAAAAGTCCGTACTCGAGAAAAGAAAATATATTATTCTTCTCCCGAGCACGGGGTTTTCTGGTCTAATTTTATCTTGTCTTTATCACGAGTTATTTTCCTTGGTTAACAATACTTCTTGTTTTGCCCATATTTGCGGGTTCTTCAATTGTCTTTTTCCCTCATAAGGGAAATAAGGTGTATAAGTTGTATACTATATGTATACTTAAGTCGCTTCTAATGAGCGATGTATTTTGTTATCATTTCCAATCGGACGATTCATTAACCCAATTGAAGGAGGATTCTAAATGGATCAATCTTTTTGATTTTCACTGGAGACTGGGAAACGATGGACTTTCCATAGGACCCAGTTTACTGACAGGATTTATCACTACTTTAGCAGCTTGACCAGTTACTCGAAATCCGCGATTTTTCTATTTATTGATGTTAGCAATGTATAGTGGCCGAATAGGATCATTTTCTTCTCGAGACCTTTTATCATGTGGGAATTAGAATTAATTCCTGTTTATTTACTTTTATCCATGTGGGTAGGAAAAAAACACCTGTACTCAACTACAAAGTTTATTTTGTGCACTGCCGGAGGTTCCATTTTTCTCTTAATAGGAGTTCTAGGTATGGGTTTATATAGTTCCATGAACCAACATTAGATTTAGAAAAATGAGCTAATCAATCGTATCCTGCAGCGTTGAAAATAATACTATATTTTTGTTTTCTTATTGCTTATGCTGTCAAATCGCCGATAATATCCCTACATACATGGTTACCAGATACCCACGGTGAAACACATTACAGTACATGTATGCTTTTAGCTGTAATCTTATTAAAGATGGGAGCATATGAATTAATTCAGATCAATATGGAATTATTAGCTCACGCTAATTCTAGATTATCTCCCTAGTTGGTGATAGTAGAAACAATACAAATTATTTATGCAGCTTCAACCTCTTTTGGTCAACGCAATTTAAAAAAACGTATTGCTTCTTCTTCCGTATCTCACATGGATTTCTTAATTATAGTAATTGGTATTTATCCTGATTTCGTTCTCCCGTTATCGGTTGACAAGGTACAAGTTCTATTATCTAATTATTTTTAGAAATACTAATTCTTTTTTTTAGATTAAATATTAAATGAAATAAATTTCATTCCTAATTGGAAAGAAAGTCTTAGAATTCTTTGACTTTCATATTTTCACGATTCTTCGTTGTACAATGAAAAAAAAAAGTGTGAATTCTAATTTGAATGAGATACATCTAAAGTTTTTGATAACCATTTGAATAGAAGAATTATTCAAATGGTTATCAAAAACTTGCACAAAATTTCATTGTGTATCAGATGATTTTTTTATGTATTCTTTATGTAGTTTATTTAATTAAATTAGATATTAATTGGAATGAACCATAACTATGGAATCCGATTCCTAATAGATTGATCCCAAAATAGCATATCCAAATTAGGAGAAATCCTATAGAAGCTACAAATGCCGAATTTGTGTCTTTATCTTGCAATTTTGAATTCTTTCTAGTATGTAAATAAATTGCAAATATGGTCCAAGTAATAAATGCCCAAGTTTCCTTAGGGTCCCAATTCCAATACGAACCCCATGCTTCATTAGCCCATACTGCTCCAGAAAGAATGCCTATGGTTAAAAAGGTAAACCCTAAACTAATCACACGATAACTCCAATAATCCAAACGCTGAATTAATTGATGTTTGTAAAAATTTTGAAATGAGAGGAAAGAAGTATTTTTTAATACACTGACTTTTTTTACTTTTTCGTTCAAATATTCCATATCACTAATGAAAAAGGACTTCCTTAAACTTAAAAAAGTATTCTTTTTCAAAAAAGAATAGATTCTTTTTTGAAATGTAATCATTATAAGAGCAACTGATAATAACGATCC